CATCAACTATAACCCCAAAAGAACTAGATTCCGTAAACAACATAGAGGAAGAATGAAGGGAATATCTTATCGAGGTAATCATATTTGTTTCGGTAAATATGCTCTTCAGGCACTTGAACCTGCTTGGATCACATCTAGACAAATCGAAGCAGGTCGACGAGCAATGACACGAAATGCACGCCGTGGTGGAAAAATATGGGTCCGTATATTTCCAGACAAACCAGTTACAGTAAGACCTGCTGAAACACGTATGGGTTCGGGGAAAGGATCCCCTGAATATTGGGTAGCTGTTGTTAAACCGGGGCGAATACTATATGAAATGGGTGGAGTAACCGAAAATATAGCTAGAAGGGCTATTTTAATAGCAGCATCTAAAATGCCTATACGAACTCAATTTATTATTTCGGGATAAAAATGTAGAACCGACAGAGATGAATCTTAGGGATGAAACAAAAACGCAGGTTTCTTTTTTTGGACAAACAATATTTCTTTTATTTTCTTCATCCTTTGCATTGGAAGAATAAAAAAAAAATTTGATATGATTCAACCTCAGACCCATTTAAATGTAGCGGATAACAGCGGGGCTCGAGAATTGATGTGTATTCGAATCATAGGAGCTAGTAATCGTCGATATGCTCATATTGGTGACGTTATTGTTGCTGTGATTAAAGAAGCAGTACCAAATATGCCCCTAGAAAAATCAGAAGTAGTGAGAGCTGTAATTGTTCGTACCTGTAAAGAACTAAAACGTGACAGCGGTATGATAATACGATATGATGACAATGCTGCAGTTGTGATTGATCAAGAAGGAAATCCAAAAGGAACTCGAATTTTTGGGGCAATCCCCCGTGAATTGAGACAATTGAATTTTACTAAAATAGTTTCATTAGCTCCCGAGGTATTATAAAATAAAATGAGATCGTGATATCTTTGGGGTATTTGAAAGAAATAGATTAAGAACTAGATTAATTCGTAGATTGTGTCTCACGCATATACCTTGCAAAATTCCTATTCATAAATCAATAAAAAAAAAAGAAAAACATGTTGATTATATCCAATTTTGAGACACCAATAATTTTAGTTCATCATGGGTAGAGACACTATTGCTGAGATAATAACCTCTATACGAAATGCTGATATGGATAGAAAAAGAGTTGTTCGCATAGCATCTACTAATATTACCGAAAATATTGTTAAAATACTTTTCCGAGAGGGTTTTATCGAAAACGTCAGAAAACATCGAGAAAAAAACAAATATTTTTTGGTTTTAACCCTTCGACATAGAAGGAATGGGAAAAGACCCTATAGAAATTTTTTAAATTTAAAACGGATCAGTAGACCCGGTTTACGAATCTATTCTAACTCTCAACGAATTCCTAGAATTTTAGGTGGGATGGGAATTGTAATTCTTTCTACTTCTCGGGGTATAATGACAGACCGGGAGGCTCGACTAGAACGAATCGGTGGAGAAATTTTGTGTTATATATGGTAATCCATTTAATATCCAAATGGGATCCGAAACCTCTTCCTATTTGTAAAAAAAAAAAGAAAGGGGGTGAGTTGTCTAATATCGTCTTTCCTCCATTAATTGATACTTCAGGGGGGCTTTACCTGAAATGAAAGAACAAAAATGGATTCATGAAGGTTTAATTACTGAATCGCTTCCCAATGGCATGTTCCGAGTTCGGTTAGATAATGAAGATCTGATTCTAGGTTACGTTTCAGGAAAGATCCGACGTAGTTTTATACGGATACTGCCAGGAGATAAAGTCAAAATTGAAGTAAGTCGTTATGATTCAACCAGAGGACGTATAATTTATCGACTCCGAAACAAGGATTCGAAAGATTAGGTCATTTTTATTCGATACGATTCGAGATGCAAAATTTCAAGAAACTTATTTTCTACCAAAAAAGAATTAAGATAAGGAATGACAAATATGAAAATAAGAGCTTCCGTTCGAAAAATTTGTGAAAAATGTCGACTAATCCGTAGGCGGGGGCGCATTATAGTAATTTGTTCCAACCCGAGACATAAACAAAGACAAGGATAATCAGACCCACTAAAGGGCTCAATGTACAAATAAGAAATCTGTTTTGACATAAAATGGATATATCCATATATTTCTGACTCATATTTATGAGATGATACAATATGGCAAAAGCTATACCGAGAACTGGTTCACGTAGGAATGTACGTATTGGTTCACGTAAGAGTGCACGTAGAATACCAAAGGGAGTTATTCATGTTCAAGCAAGTTTCAATAATACCATAGTCACAGTTACAGATGTGCGGGGGCGGGTGGTTTCCTGGTCCTCGGCCGGTACTTGTGGATTCAAGGGTACGAGAAGAGGGACACCCTTTGCCGCTCAAACTGCCGCAGCAAATGCTATTCGTACAGTAGTAGATCAAGGTATGCAACGAGCAGAAGTCATGATAAAAGGTCCCGGTCTCGGAAGAGACGCAGCATTACGAGCTATTCGTAGAAGTGGTATACTATTA